AAAAATCTTAGAATAAAATTCTTTTTTAAATTTGCAGTTTAATAAATAAATAAGACCTTTTATAAAATATATAATTACATCTATATTAAATAAGGGGCGTCAGCCGTCTATCACATTTAATGGTCGGTTTAGATGTAACAAATGTAATGCTAGTTTAGCCACATTTATTAATTAATAAATTCGGAAAGAAAAAAATAGATGAGGACATTTAACACTAAATAAAAACTATTTAAATTTCACCACTACCGCCAATTAAATTCTATCATACCTTCCTTTAATATGTAAAGATAACCGATAGACAGGAGTTTTTGAAAAAAAATGGAGTAGTAGCTGCTACTAGGAAAAATAATTAAAAGTTTGTTTTTTTTCCAATTTGGCAGAAAAATGCAATAAATTTAGAATTTATTTATGAAAAGTTCAATTGGAAATTAAAAGACTAATAGAAAATTTTCTTTTTTATATTTTCAAAATATATACTTATATAGTTAAAAAGTCTAAGTTAATGGGGTCAAAATAAAAAAAGAAAAATAAATTAAAGTTATTAATTGGCTTATAAAATTATACGGGTATTCAATTGGTATAGCTCCTAAAAATGTCAGAACTAAAAATGAATTTACAAAAAATCAAAATATTAATTTTTTTAAAAATATAAAATAAAAAGATAATATTTTATTATTTATTGAAAAATAAAAAGAAATGATAATAATAATTGATATAATTAACGCTACTACCCCCCCTAGTTTGTTAGGAATGGACCGGAGAATGGCATAAGCAAAAAGAAAGTATCATTCAGGTTGAATATGGGGGGGAGTAATTATAGGATTAGCTATATTAAAATTTTCTGCGTCTATAAGCAAATAAGGATATTGAAAAATAATAATGTTAAAAATTGTTAAGGCTATTAAATAGCCAAAAATATCTTTAATTGTAAAATAAGGGTGGAATGGAATTTTATCAATATTAAAAGACAACCCTAAAGGATTGGATGATCCTTTTTCATGAAGGAAAAAAATATGAACTATTACAATAATTAGTAAAACAAATGGCATAATAAAATGAAGAGAGAAAAAACGAATTAGAGTATTGTTATCAACTGAAAATCCACCTCAAACTCAAAATGTAATTAAACTTCCAAAATAGGGAATTGCTGAAATTAAGTTAGTAATGACTGTCGCCCCTCAAAATGATATTTGCCCCCAAGGCAAAATGTAACCCAAAAAAGCAGTTCCTATGAGAATAAAAATAATCAATATTCCAGTAGACCAAACTTTTAGAAATTTAAAAGAAGATATGTAAATCCCCCGAGCGATATGGATATATATAAATATAAAGAACATTGACGCTCCGTTAGCATGAATTGAGCGAATTAGTCATCCATAATTAACATCACGTTGGATATGAGAAATTATTGAAAAGGCTGTAGTAATGTCTCTTGAAAAATTTATTGCTAAAAATAAACCAGTTAAAATTTGAATTACTAAACATAATCCTAAAAGGGAACCAAATCCCCATATATATGAAATATTTGAGGGCAAAGGCGTTCTCTTAATTAAGTTAATTGTTTTGTTTGTCATAAGTTAAAATAATTATTTTCAAAGGATTTGAATTTAATTTTGAAATTTTTATTACTACTATTAAGGATATAATTAAGTATATTATTAATAATAATAATATATTTATATTATTATAAATAAAAATTTTCTGAAGAAGAAATATTTCAATATTTATTATTATAAATGGAATTTTCAGTATAAAAATACTAAAAATTATGGAAAAAGTTATAATTTTTTTTCTTAAAAAAATTTTTTTGTTAGGGCATAAACTAATTATATATATGAAAATAATCAATATCCCTCCTAAAATTAAAAGAATTATAATTATTGAAATAAAAGCAATTTGTGTTATAAAATATATAATTATTGAAAGAAAAAAGACAAGGGCTATTACTGATAATAATATAGTTATTGGGTGATTTATAGTTAATAAAATTGTTACCAAAATTAAAAAAAGCTTAATTTTCAGAAAATAATATAAATATAGTATTTGAATTTTGGAGATTTAAAGTGAGGAATCTTTTCTGAAAATTAAAAGAAATTTTCTAATTTGGTTTACAAAACCAACATTTTATATAAATTATTTTAACAAATGATAAGTTCATTAATTCTAATTTATGTTATTGGATTAATTTCTTTAATTTTAAATCGTTTTCATTTAATTATGTTATTAATAAGAATTGAATTTATATATCTTTCTTTAATATTAATATTTTTAATACTATGTTTTAATTTTAATATTCTTAGAATTTTTGTATTTTTAGTTTTAATTGTTTGCGAAGCAGCACTAGGTTTGAGAATTTTAGTTTCAATAAGTTTTTATTACGGAAATGAAATAATAAGTTCTATAAATTTAATTAAATGTTAGAATTGATTTTATGAAGATTTTTAATTTTATGTACCCAACATTTTTTTTCGTCATTTCAAGTTATAGTAATATTGTTATTTTTTATTATAAAACTTTTTTGCTTTTTCCCAATAGAAAATCATTTATCATTTTTTTTTAAAATAGATTTAATAAGGACTTTAATAATTATTTTGACTATTTGAATTAGCTTTCTTATATTAGTGGCGAGTATAAAAAATAAAGTTTATAAACAAAAATCTTTTGTTTTTTATACTTTCCTTATAAAATTTCTATTAATTATTTGCTTCTCAGTAAGAAGAATTCTTGCTTTTTATTTTTTTTTTGAATCAGTATTGTTTCCTATGATTATAATAATTTTCGGCTGGGGGTCCCAGCCAGAGCGCCTTCAGGCTGGGATTTACATACTAATATATACTCTTTTTGGCTCTCTTCCGATACTTTTAATGATTATGCTTTTTAAGAAAAATACATATATATACATATGTATAGATTGAATAAATTTGAAAATAGAATTATTGTTTTTGTTAATAATAATAGGTTTTATAGTAAAAATCCCAGTATTTATACTCCATTTATGGCTCCCTAAAGCCCATGTTGAAGCTCCAATTGCTGGTTCAATAATTTTAGCTGGTATCTTATTAAAATTAGGAATTTATGGAATTTTTCGTTTCAAAAGTTTTTTTTTAAAAGAAATTATTTTATACAATCATTTTTTCATAGTTGTATCAATTTGAGGAAGTGTTTTAATTAGAATTTACTGTATTTTTCAAAGAGATATTAAATCTCTTATTGCATATTCTTCTGTATGTCATATAGGAATTGTTTTTTCAGGGACAATTAGATTTTCTTTTTTAGGATCGTGGGGCTCTTTAGCATTAATAATTGGCCATGGATTATGTAGATCGGGGCTATTTTGCTTAGCAAACTTTTTTTATGAACGGTTTTTAACACGAAGTATAATTTTAATTAAAGGAATAATAAAAATTTTCCCATCTCTTTCTTTTTTATGATTTCTATTTACGGTAATTAATATGTCTGCCCCTTTAACTATAAATATATTTGGAGAAACTATTTTAGTAATAAGAATTTTAAAAATTAGTATATTTTTTATAATACCTTTAATAATAATTATTTTTCTTAGAGCTTGCTACTCTATTTTTATATTTAGTTATTTAAATCATGGGCAAGGTTGAATCCTATGAAGGGGGAAAAATATTTTTATTCGTGAGTTTTTCTTAATAACTCTTCATTTTATCCCTTTAGCTTTGTGAATTTTAAAAATTGATCTTTTCCTAAAATGAAATTAATTTAACTTAATTAGTTTAATTAAAATAACAAATTGTGATTTTGTAGATGAAAATTCATTAAGTAATTTTTATTAAATGAAGTTTAATATTGGTTTATTTATCTATTTTTTTTTTTTTTTTTTTTATAATTAGTTTCTTTAATAATAATTTATTACTAATTGAATACATACTTTCTTCTTTTGGCAATGTAGACATAAAATTTTATTTTATGTTTGATTGAATTAGAAATTTATTTATTTTTACGGTTTTGATAATTTCAGGGATAGTAATTTGGTACAGAAATGGTTATATGTATAATGACGAAAATAAAAGTTATTTCAATGCAGTGATTCTTCTTTTTGTATTATCAATGATTTTACTAATTATGATACCAAATGCATTTATATTGATTTTAGGCTGAGATGGCTTAGGGTTAGTGTCCTATTGTTTAGTAATTTTTTACCAAAGAACAAACTCATATAATTCTGGAATAGTTACAATTATTAGAAACCGTGTTGGTGATGTTATAATTATTATAAGCCTACTTTTTTTTTTTAATTTTGGAACACTTGATATTTTAAGTATTAATAATTTCGAAAAAACTTGCGGGTTATTTATTATTATTGCGGGTCTTACTAAAAGAGCTCAAATCCCCTTTTCCGCCTGGTTACCCGCTGCAATAGCAGCCCCAACTCCAGTTTCCTCTTTAGTCCATTCTTCAACGTTAGTAACAGCAGGAGTTTATATTTTAATTCGTTTTCATTTAATATTTGAATATAAAATACTTTCTAGATTTTTATTAAAAATTTCTTTAATAACAATATTAATATCCGGAATTGGGGCTTTTTTTGAAACAGATTTAAAAAAAATTATTGCTTTCTCAACTCTTAGGCAATTATCAATAATAATATTGGTTATTTCTTTTAATATAAAGGAACTAGCATTTTTTCATTTAATTATACATGCAATTTTTAAGTCTATGTTATTTTTATGTGCTGGTATAGCAATTCACACATTAAATGGAAATCAGGACATTCGGGTACTAAGAAACTTTTTTGTATGCTCTCCAATAATTTCTAGCTGTATACTAATTTCAATTTTTTCTTTAATAGGCTTCCCATTTATTGGGGGATTTTACTCAAAAGATTTAATTGTAGAATTTTTTTTCCTTAATTCTCTAAATTTAATTAGAATATTTATATTTTTTACAGGCTTGATATTTACTTTTCTTTATTGTTTACGAATAGTATATTTTTTAATTTTAAAAGGTATTTTTTCTTTAAATTTTTATTCAAATGATTTTAATAAGAATCTAAATTATCCAATTTTTAGACTAACTTTATTCTTATTAATTAGAGGAAATTTTTTATTTTGGTTAATTATACCTAGAATAAAAATTATTTTTATCAGTAAAATTCAAAAAAATTTTAGCTTATTATTATTATTAATAATTTTATATTTATGAATAGGAATATTTTTACATAAAAAAGTATTTTTACTTAAAAAAAAACAAAACTTTGAATTTTTTATACAAATATGATTTATATCTTCTTTAACTAGAATAATCTTTCTTAAGCATAGAAAAATTTTTTTAAAAATAACAATAATAGATTGAAAATGAATGGAATTAATAGGTCCAAAGAAACTGAATTCTAATTTCAATAATTTTTCTAAAATATCTTTATGAGTAAACAATATAAATTTTAGTAAATTAGTGACAATTATTATTATTATATTTATAATAAATGTTTCTTGTTTTTATAGTTTATAATAAAATATTACATTGAAAATGTAAAGAAAAATTGATTAAAAACATCCTTAACTTTAGGTGTCATGCACAAAAAATTTTGAATTTTTAAGAAATAATTAATTTTATTAAAGTTAATTTTTTAGTAAAAGTATAAATTACTTAATTTATCCTATCAAGATAGCCCTTTAATCAGGCATTTTACTTAAAATATATAATTACATCTATATTGAATAAGGGGCGTCAGCCGTCTATCACATTTAATGGTCGGTTTAGATGTAACAAATGTAATGCTAGTTTAGCCACATTTATTAATTAATAAATTCGGAAAGAAAAAAATAGATGAGGACATTTAACACTAAATAAAAACTATTTAAATTTCACCACTACCGCCAATTAAATTCTATCATACCTTCCTTTAATATGTAAAGATAACCGATAGACAGGAGTTTTTGAAAAAAAATGTCTTGTTAAAACAATTAGTTTTAAAATTCTAGGTTAAAGTCCAAAATTAAAATTTGGTTTGTTTGAAAAACTCCCATTAAATTTTTTTATGAAAATTTTTAAAAAAAAGGGAAACAGAAAATTTAATTTTATTAATAATAAAAAATTATTAAGATTTAATAAATTTTCTAGCTCACTTTGTGCCAGCAGCAGCGGTTATACAAAGAGAAAAATTTTTTTTTATAATTATATAAATAATCTAAATACATTATACAATTATTAAAATAATAAGGTGAAATTTTTTTTTTTAAATATTATAAAATATTATAAAAATTCTATAAAACTAAACAAGGATTAGATACCCTTTTATTTGGAACTGAATATTGTTAGTAAACAAAAAGTGCGAAAACAAAAAATCATGGCGGTATTTTTAACTTTTCAGAGGAATTTGCTCTTTCATGGATAAAACACCTAAATCTTACTAAAATTAGCAAGATCAGTTTGTATACCACTATTTAAGTAATACTTTATATTTACTACTTTTATTTTTTAAAATCAAAAAATAAATTAAGTCAAGGTGCAGCAAAAAATTTTAGAGTGAAGTGAATTACATTTCTTTTTAGAGAAAAAAATGAAATTAATTTTAAGGATTTGAAAGTAAATTTTTAATAAAATGATATATTGAAGAAAGTTCAAAAATATGTACATATCGCCCGTCACTCTTTGCAAAAGATAAGTCGTAACAAAGTTAAAATACTGGAAAGTGTTTTAAAAGTGAAATCAAAAATGATATTTCATTTACAATGAAAATTTGTCTTAAGCCACTTTTTTTTAAAAAGTACTTTTTTTAATTTTTGTAAAAAAACTAAAGAATATTTAAAATGAAATCTAACAGAAACTGCAAAGGAGAATTATTAAAAATTAAATAGTAAGTTTAGTGTACCTTTTGTATAAGGGATTTTTTAAAAAAAATAAAATTTTATTTTTCTCGAAATTAATTGATCTATTTAGAAATTACAAAAATCTGTATTTCAAAATAGAATTTTAATTTTTAAATAGAAGTGAAATGCTTGTCAAAATTAATGATATCTAGTTATTAAAAATAATTAAATATTTGCTTATTTTCAAATTATAATAATTTATAAAAAAAATAAGAAAAAAATTAAGGGATAAGCTTTAATTTTATTTAAAATAAATTAAAGCTTCTTTTAAAAAAGAATTAAAATTTTTCTAAATATTTTAATAAATAATTTAAATTTTTTTATTTATAAAAATTTAATAAAAAATATTTTTATATTCAATTTTAAATATAAACAATAATGAGAATATTAGTATAATAAATATTTTATTTAATAAAAATTTAATAATTTTTTTAAATTTTTAAAAAAAATAATTTCAAAGAATTAAGCAAATAGATTTTTTGACTGTTTATTAAAAACATTGCATTTAGTTTTTATAAAATGTAATTTCTGCTCAATGAATTTTTAAATTGCTGTAGTATTTTAACTATACAAAGGTATTGTAATAAGACTTTAATTGAGAGCTAAGAGAATGGAATTTCAAAAAATTTCTTTTTTGAAATTAAAAATTAAAGTTATTTTTCTTTGTGAAGAAACAAAAATGAAAATTAAGGACAAGAAGACCCTATGAATTTTTATTTTATTATACAGTAAAATTGTATTAGTATAATTAAATTTAATTGGGGCGATTAAAAAATATAACTAACTTTTTAAAAATTTAAAATGATCCTTTATTAAAGATATATTGGACAAATACTCTAGGGATAACAGCGTAATAATTTTAGATAGTTCTTATAGAAAAAATAGTTTGCGACCTCGATGTTGGATTAGGATACTTATTTAATGAAGAAGTTAAATAAAGAAGTTTGTTCAACTTTTAATTCCTACATGATCTGAGTTTAGACCGATGTGAATCAGGTTGGTTTCTATCTTAATTTTAATTAAATTTTAATTAGTACGAAAGGAATTTTAAAATTTTAATTTAAAAATAAATTTAACAGTTTTTGCATCAATTTTTGGACTTGTTAAAGTGGCAGAAAAGTGCAAGGAATTTAAGCTTCCTTTATGAAAATTTTCCTTTAATAATTAAAAATTTAATTATATACTTATTATTAACAATAATAATCTTAGCAAGTATTGCTTTCTTCACATTACTTGAGCGAAAAATTTTAGGTTTTTCTCAAAATCGAAAGGGGCCTAATAAGACAGGTATATTAGGAATTCTCCAGCCTTTTAGAGATGCTCTAAAACTTTTAAGAAAAGAAATAAATATAATATTTTATATTAATATAATTATCCACATAATGTCACCTTTATTAAGAATTTTAATAATATTATTATTGTGATTAATTTTTTATTATAAAAGTGAAATGATAAATATGAATTTAAGAATTATTTTCTTCTTATGTATTTCAAGAATAAGAAGCTACTCAATTTTGTGGGGAGGATGGTCTTCTAACTCTAAATATTCTCTCATTGGTGCATACCGAGGATTTGCCCAAGTTATCTCTTACGAAGTAAGAATAGCACTAATCTTAATTAGAATAAGAATTATTATTCAAAGGTTCAATTTTAAATATTTTGCAATATTGCAAAAAAATTTTCTAATGTTAGGTAGATTTTCTTTTTTATTTTTAATTTGAATAACAATTTGTTTAGCTGAGTCAAATCGAACCCCCTTTGATATATCAGAAAGAGAATCCGAATTAGTCTCAGGATTCAATATTGAATATGGCTCATGATTATTTGCCGTTATCTTTATTGCTGAATATGGTATAATTATAGCGTTAAGAATAATAACTAACTATTTATTCATCGGCATATTTTTTGGAATAAATTTATCAATATTTGTAATTATGATATTAATAATTATAATTCGAAGAACATACACCCGCTTTCGGTATGATAAGTTAATAATAATAGCTTGAAAAGTAATTTTACCTTTATCTATTATTATTTTATTCTTTATTTTTTTTTTTTTTTTTTTCTTTTCCAACAGTTTTTGCATCAATTTTTGGACTTATAATTTAAACAAAAAAAGATCTTAACAATGAAAATGTTATATGTTGTATTACACCATTTAAACTTTAAAAGATTAAATGATAAATCATTTATATTAGGTTAGAAGCCTAAAAAAATTAATCTTTTATATTAAATTTAATAGGATAGTTCAATTAATTCATTAACAGTGAATAGCCGCTGTTTTGGCTTCTACTAAAAAATAGATACTTCTTCTAAATTCAGGTCGAAACTGAATGCAATTTTATCGCTTTATTTTAACAGAAAAGGAGACTCAATTTCTAAATGCAAATTAGATTTTATAAATTTTAAATACTTTTCTTATTATTTAAGTCAATCAATTATACCTAAATTTCATTCATAAACAAGACCAAACATAATAATTAAATTAATTAACATAAATGAAAAAAGAATTGAAAATCTTTTATTCTCCAATAAAATTGGAAAAGGTAAAATAATTACAATTTCTACATCAAAAACTAAAAATACAATCCCAATAAAAAAAAATTTAAGAGAAAATGGCATTCGAGAGCAAGAAAATGGGTCAAATCCGCATTCAAATGGCGATAATTTTTCTTTGTTTAATAAATTTGAAAATTTTAAAATTATATACCCTAACATAAAAATAATAACAATCGATAATGCTTCTAGATAAAGAAAAATTACTTAATTTTTAAAAAACTTTTTAATTGGAAATTAAATGTACTTTTTATACTAATTAAATAATAAATTCATCAATATATAAAAGTATATAAAAATAACCAAACCACATCAACGAAATGTCAATATCAAGCTGAAGCTTCAAATCCAAAAAAATGGCCCCTAGAAATTAAATGATTTTTAATACGAAAAAAAGAAACTAATAGAAAAACTGAACCAATAATTACATGAATTCCATGAAAACCAGTGGTTAAAAAAAAAGTGGATCCAAAAATTCTATCAGAAATAGAAAATTGGGCTTCATAATATTCAAATAATTGAAATATTGTAAATAGAACCCCTAATATAACAGTAATTTTTAACGACGTTAAAGCATCCAAATAATTCTTTTTTAAAATGCAATAATGGGCTCAGGTTACTGAAATACCAGAAGAAATTAAAATAGTAGAATTTAATAAAGGTACCTCAAAAGGATTAAATGGAAAAATATTTTTAGGAGGTCATAAAGAACCAATTTCTACATTAGGAGTTAATCTTCTATGGAAAAAAGCTCAAAAAAAAGAAAGGAAGAAAAAAATTTCTGATAAAATAAATAATAATATTCCTATTTTTAATCCATTCAAAACTTCAAATGTATGAAATCCTTGAAAAGAAGCCTCCCGTGAGATGTCTCGTCACCACTGATAAGATGATAAAACTAAAATTAAAATTGCCAATATAAATAAATTTGTATTTTTATTGTTAAACAAATTAACAAAACCTAAAGTTAATGAAAAAGCTGAAATAGAAGTTAATAAAGGCCATGGCCTTTTTTCCACTAAATGAAAAGGATGAAATATCATTAGTTAAATTTCATTAATATAAAGAGAAATTAAAGTCACAAATACGAATCTTTGAATAACTGCAACAGCAGTTTCTAATATTATTAAAATAATTATAACAGGAATTGTTGTAACCATTAAATTGTTTCTAAAACAAGCAATTGAAGACAAAAGATGAATCAATAAATGACCTCTAATTATATTAGCTGTTAAACGAATTGATAATGTAATAGGGCGAATTAGATTTCTAATAGTTTCAATTAAAACCATAAAAACTCTTAAAAAAATTGGAGATCCCATAGGAACTATATGGTATATTATCATATTAAATTTATTTAAAACCCCAAATAAAATTAAAGAAATTCAAAAAGAAAATGCTAAAAATATTGAAAAAATTAAATGACTTGAACATGTAAAAACATAAGGTAATAATCCAATTAAATTTCTAACTAAAATTAAAAAAAAAAAAGAATTTAAAAATAAAATATACTTAATTTTATTAAAATTAAGGTTGTTTTTTATCTCTTGAAAAAATTTTCTAAAAAGAATTTTTCAAGAGATAAAAAAATTAGATGAAGAAACCCAAAAACTTATAGGAAATATAATTATTGATGATAATAATATTATTCAATTTAATGAAAGTAAAGAAGAAGTTGAGGGGTCAAAAATGGAAAATAAATTATTTATCATTTGAGTTTGTTTTTTTTCCTTTTTAAGGAAATTATAGAATTTCAATTTTTAGATTTAATATTAAAATTGATATTTAAGAAAAAAGTCATAATAAAAATTATTGAAATAACAAATAAAATTGTTAATGAAATTATACATCAATTTATCGGGAAAATTTGAGGGATGAAGAAAACACTTTAGGTAATTGAAGACTGACATTCTTTTGTTATTATTTAACTAGTTTTCCCATTGAAAGTATAATACTATTATTTGGTTTAAGAGACCATTGCTTAAAATTTCAGCCATTCAACGGATTTTAATTTTTTAAAATAAAACCAATGAAATTTTTCATGGAAGTAATTTCTAAAGAAATAGGTATAAATCTGTGGTTTGCTCCACAAATTTCAGAACATTGGCCAAAAAAAATACCAGGGCGTTTACAAATGGAGAAGCATTGATTTAAACGACCTGGGACTGCGTCTATTTTAATGCCCAATGATGGAATTGTTCATGAGTGAATGACATCAGTTGATGAAATAAGGAATTTAATTTTTGTATTAAATGGAATTACTAAATTATTATCTGTTTCAAGAAGGCGGAAAGAATTGAAGTTTATATCTTGCTCAGGAATTATAAATGAATCAAATTCTTTATTGAAATTTGAATATTCATAAGATCAATATCATTGATGGCCTAAAATTTTAACGGAGATTTGAGAATTAAATAGTTCATCTGATAAATAGAGAAGATGAAGAGAGGGAATAGCAATAAAAATTAAAGTAAATGCTGGGATGATAGTTCAAATAATTTCAATTTCTTGCCCCTCTATTAAAGAGCGTCTTGAAAATTTATTTAAAATAATATTAATTAATATGTAAATTGTAATGATAGTAATTATTAAAATAATTATTATTGAATGGTCGTGAAAAAAAGATATTTGTTCTATAATTGGGGAGTTTCTGTCGGGAAATGACATCAGTGATCAAGTTGTCATAAGTTTATATTAAAATAATGTTATTTTGATTGAATGTATGCTCTGAGGGGGGATAATTTAATATCCATTCAATGGAAGAATTAGGAGTTTGTGTTGAAACAATAATTTTATTTCTAATAATTGCAATTCAAATAATTATAATTAATAAATTTACACCAATTAAAGAAATAATTGATCCTATAGAAGATATTAAATTTCATTTTGAAAAAAAATCAGGATAATCAGAATATCGTCGTGGCATACCTCTAAGTCCTAAAAAATGTTGAGGGAAAAATGTTAAATTTACTCCAATAAATGTAATAATAAACTGCCTTTTTGTAAGAATGCTGTTAAAATTAAAACCAAAGAATATAGGAAATCAATGAATAATTGCCCCTATAATTGCAAATACTGCTCCTATTGACAATACATAGTGGAAATGAGCTACTACATAGTAAGTATCGTGAAGAATAATATCAATGGATGAATTAGCCAGTATAATCCCAGTTAATCCCCCCACCGTAAAAAGGAAAATAAAACCTAAAGCCCATATAATGGGAGTGTTATATTTAATATTTGTACCATGAAGAGTGGCAAGTCATCTAAAAATTTTAATGCCAGTTGGCACTGCAATAATTATTGTGGCTGAAGTAAAGTAAGCCCGGGTGTCAACATCTATTCCTACTGTAAATATATGATGAGCTCATACAATGAAGCCCAAAAGGCCGATAGCTAGTATTGCATAAATTATTCCTAAGTTTCCAAAGGGTTCTTTTTTCCCGGTATAAAAACAAATAATTTGAGAAATTATGCCAAATCCTGGAAGAATTAAAATGTAAACTTCTGGGTGGCCGAAAAATCAAAATAAATGTTGATATAAAATTGGATCTCCCCCCCCGGAAGGGTCAAAAAAAGAAGTATTAAAATTACGGTCAGTTAAGAGTATGGTAATGGCTCCTGCTAATACTGGGAGGGACAATAAAAGAAGAACGGCTGTAATGAGAACTGATCAAACAAATAAAGGTATCCGCTCTAAAGATATACCTAATGAGCGTATATTTATAATAGTAGTGATGAAATTAATAGCCCCTAAAATTGATCTCGCGCCTGCGAGATGAAGAGAGAAAATAGCCATATCCACTGAGGGGCCATAATGTGAGAGATTAGAAGAAAGAGGAGGATAAACAGTTCATCCTGTTCCTGCTCCTCTTTCAATTAAGGAAGAATTCATGAGTATAAATAATGCGGGGGGAAGAAGCCAAAATCTTATATTATTTATCCGAGGAAATGCCATATCTGGAGCCCCCAATATGATTGGTACAAGTCAATTACCAAATCCACCAATTATAATTGGTATAACTATAAAAAAAATTATAATAAAAGCATGAGCAGTTACAATAACATTATAAATTTGGTCATTTCCAATTAATCTTCCAGGTTGGCCTAATTCTATTCGGATTAAAATTCTTATAGAAAGGCCTGTTATTCCTGCCCATCTCCCGAATATTAAATATATTGTTCCAATGTCTTTATGGTTTGTAGAGAATATTCATCGCGGTAAAATGGCTGAGTAAGGCGGTAAATTGTAAATTTATTTAGGGAATTTTTCCTTTTATCAATTAAATAAGATTTACTTAAAAGTAATTTTTACTTTGAAGGTAAATAGTTTTATAACTTAAAATCTTAGCATATTAAAAGAGTTATTATAATAATTAGCAAGGTTAAATTAAAATTAATGAAGATTCTTTTTAAATTTTTTTTAATTTTAAAAACAATTACTAATTTCTTTCTTGAAATTAAAACTGGAAGTAAAATTCGCGTGTAATAATAAGTATTAATTAATGAAGAAATAATAAGAATTATAGAAATTGAAACTGAAAATTTAATAATTATTAAAATGGAAATTAATTTTGTGAAAAAACCTAAGAATGGGGGGACTCCCCCTAGAGATATTATAGATGAAATTAGCAGAATTTTTTCATAGGAGCTTATTTTTTTAAAAAAAAAATGACTAAATACATAAATTTTATTGTTTTTAAGATTTTTAAAAATCTTAAATAAAATTATCCTATAGATTAGTAAATAAATAATTCAAAACTTTCTCTTAATAACAATTAAAATTGTTATTCAGCCTAAATGAGAAATAGAAGAGAAAATTATAATTTTTCGAATTATTTTTAAATTTATTAATATAAGAGAGCCAAAAATTGAAGAAATAATTCTAAATACTAAAATAATTCATGAAATTGATTTTGTTAAAATAAATAAAGGAATTATTTTTTGAAATGTCAGCAGAATTATTAAAGAATTTATTTCTACAGTTTCTCTTATTAAAACAATTCAAAAATGAAATGGAATTATTCCTAATTTAATTATCATTGAAATATTAATAATGATTAGAAATAAATTTAATTCTTCAATTATTCACATAATTGACCTTATGAAAAACAATGAGGAAGAAAAGGATTGGATTACAAAATATATGATTATTGAGTTACAATTCGCAATGTTTTTATTGTTTAAAATAGGTAAAAAAGCTATTAAATTAATTTCTAATGAAGTCCAAAAAATGAGCCAAAAGTTTGACGAAATAGCAATTAAAATTGAGACTAAGATTATTCATATTATTAATATTTTAAAAAAAATTAATAAAGGAAATAAACATTTTTGGGGTATGAGCCCACTAGCTTGTAAGTTAGCTTACTTTATT